GTTCCTAGAGCTCCTTGTAAGGCTTGTTGGAAAACCCGTTGTCGGACTTGATTAATCGCCCTTTGCTGTTCAAACTGAATCGTTTCATTTTTATAATTTTCTAATTGTTCCAAAGTCTTAGAAGTTGAATTAATCAAATTCAATTTTTCTCGCTCTATCTCAGAGTATCCATTCACCCGAAACTGATCTGCTTCAATTTCCACTTTCCGTAAGCGGGCCCGGGCTTTTTCCAGCTGTTCAATGGCCCCTTCACGGAGTTCTTCTGAATTTCGAATAGTATTCAAGATTCTCTGTTTTCGATTATCTAATAAATCACTTAATGAAAGTAGATCATCTTTCTGTTCATTTTAAAACTTCCATAATCTCTTCCCGAACCAAACATGAATCTTTCGATTCATTTGGCTCTCACGCTCAATTACTTAGGGTAAATTATCATAGCTTTTTTATCAATGTAATGAACCTATCCTCTCTTCTTTATTCATAGTCAAAAAAATGAATCTAATACAAAAACAAAATACTTGGAGGACTCTTCTGACAAAATAAAAAATATGTAATTGTCAGCAAAGTTGTTTCTTTTTTTTTTTTTTCTTCATTTCAAATCCAAAAAATTCTTCTTACTTATACATAAGGCATAGGTCGTCAATTCAGCATTCGATAAAACAGAGAAAATGTCCATTTTTCGAAAAAGGGGTTCAAATCATTTTATCAAAATGAGTGTTCTATATCGATAAAATATTCACTTAAAAACCATTTCTATATTAACATAGTGGTTGAAAGAGTACCATGCTGTGTCTAGACTTCAAACGGTTTGCTTTAACCATCTTAAGAGCCCCACCTTATTGGTTGCTAGAGAATCAAAGTGGATTTGCCAATGAATCACGAAATGCTGTGGTTCTTACATATAATTTCTTAAGAAGTAATTCGCGAGATCATGCACCTTTCTTTCCGAGTTATAACGGAAAAGGGTACAGCTGATTGGATACAGCCTATTCTTGAAATAAACAACTCACACACACTCCCTTTCCAAAAAAGATCAATACACCAATCACTACACTTAGATTTATTAGATTTGTTGCAAAAATATCGGTATTAAATCCGAAACTCCCGGCAGATGGCCAGTGGCCCAAAGAAACGAAAGAATCGGTTACATTTTTCATATAATATCATCTCCTCTTCTAGATAGACTAAAAAATCTATAGATAGACTAAAAAATCGACCAGAGTTCTTTTTCTATCACTTTGCTCCTCTTTGTTATTTATTCTTTTCTTTTTTTTTATTTGAAATCGAGTTGAAAAATATTCGAGTTATGTTATCAAGTATGAACTACCCCTTGATTGTTGCAACATCTTCTAAAAAGAGTTTGGACTGCGGATGGGAAGGGTGAAAGTGAGTTGGTATACTAATTCCTCATCTGCAAATCAGCCCTTCCCGTAGGTTATTTTCTCAACGAATAAGGAATTGTAGGAGTGAACTGTTTGATATAATTTTAAAAAGCAAACGACAAGTCGAAGTTAATAAAATAGTCAAAATACATATTTTGACTATTTCTAAGATTAAATAATTAAACAAAAGGATTCGCAAATAAAAGTGCTAATGCTACAACCAATCCATAAATCGTTAAAGCTTCCATAAAAGCTAGACTAAGCAATAGAGTACCTCGTATTTTTCCCTCTGCCTCGGGCTGTCTCGCGATCCCCTCTACGGCTTGACCTGCAGCAGTCCCTTGACCAACTCCAGGTCCAATAGAAGCAAGCCCTACGGCCAATCCAGCAGCAATAACGGAAGCAGCAGAAATCAGTGGATTCATGATAAGTTCCTCGTACCAACAAAAAGAAAAAGAAATGGTTAATGATACAATCAACCACTGAATTATGACTGAATTATTCCATTGTATAGGATTCATACAGTTAAAGTAACTAAGAACTTCGAGTTTTAGTAAAAAAATTATTGAATCATCAGAACTACTTCCATATCTTTTTTTTTATTTCTATTCACAAAGTTGTTGTGAATCCATAGAACTTTCATTCTTCCATTTATTGGTTCCGAACTGTTACTTCACTTCTTCCATCTTTTCTTGATTCCATCTGTTTAGTCAGTCAATTCAAAGCCACAACAATACGAAAGGGGAACCGGTAAAATGAAAGAAATATATCTTTAGTTCATATATAACTAATATCTATATCACATATACATGTCTTTCTTCCATAACGTAAACCATTAGATTCAATCAGATTGAAAATCAATCTAAATGGGCAAATTAAATTGATTAGGGCGAATTATTACATATAAATATGATTATTTGATTGATCGAAGTTCATGCAATTTATTATTTAGAAATATTTTCTTTTGGTCAATTGTTGAATAAAATCTACTGTAAAGGAGAATCCTTTCTCCTGTTTTTTATTTAATCACACGTTGTAAACATATATCTTCGAATTTGAATAAGAGGATTGGCTGAATCTAATAGAAAATGAATATTCGGCGAGTAAAGGTAGGATAT